CTTTGAGTCAATAAAGACTAAGAAAATTGACTCACGAATAAATTGGATTAGTAGCTCCATTGTAGAATTCGGACCTAACCATTAAGTACGAAGCGGTGGGAACGATGGAACCTGCGAATACAAAAGATTTTATTGAACAAATGAATCTTACGGATTCGCTAGTCTGGATGGCGAAATTAACCAGAACAAAATAAATCTATTCTCAGAAGTCACGAACAGGTGTTAAGACTGAAATAGAGATTGCAAGAGTCAATATTCGCCCGCGAAAACTTTCATTTTTTCGCGAGGAGCTGGATGAGAAGAAATTATCACGTCCAGTTCTGGAGTAGAGATGGAATTCCGAAACAACCATCAACTATAACCCCAAAAGAACTAAATTCCGTAAACAACATAGAGGAAGAATGAAGGGAATATCTTTTCGAGGTAATCAGATTTCTTTCGGTAAATATGCTCTTCAGGCACTTGAGCCCGCTTGGATCACATCTAGACAAATTGAAGCAGGTCGACGAGCAATGACACGAAATGCACGCCGTGGTGGAAAAATTTGGGTCCGTGTATTTCCAGACAAGCCGGTTACCGTAAGACCTGCTGAAACACGTATGGGTTCGGGGAAAGGGTCCCCTGAATATTGGGTAGCTGTTGTTAAACCGGGACGAATACTATATGAAATGAGTGGAGTAACCGAAACTATAGCTAGAAGGGCTATTTTAATAGCAGCATCAAAAATGCCTATACGAACGCAGTTTCTTACTTCAGGATAAAAATATAGAACTGAGATAAATGAGTCTCGTCGAGGATGAAACAAAACCACAGGTTTCTTTTTTTTTTTTTGACAAACAATATTTCTTTTAATTTCTTTTATTTTCTTCATCCTTCGCATTGGAAGAATAGATTAAAAAATTAATATGATTCAACCCCAGACCCTTTTAAATGTAGCGGATAACAGCGGGGCTCGAAAATTGATGTGTATTCGAATCATAGGAGCTAGCAATCGTCGATATGCTCACATCGGTGACGTTATTGTTGCTGTCATCAAAGAAGCAGTCCCTAATATGCCCCTACAAAAATCAGAAGTAGTCAGAGCCGTAATTGTTCGTACTTGTAAAGAACTAAAACGTGAGAATGGTATGATAATACGATCTGATGACAATGCTGCAGTTGTGATTGATCAAGACCGAAATCCAAAAGGAACTCGGATTTTTGGTGCAATCCCCCGAGAATTGAGGCAATTAAATTTTACGAAAATAGTTTCATTAGCTCCCGAAGTATTATAAAAGAAAATCAGATGTTGCTATTTGTTTTTTATCTTTCTTTGGGGTATTTGAAAAAAAAATAGATTAGTAACTTGATTCAGTCCTAGAATATTTCTCACGCATATACCTTTTTAAATTCATATATCATAAACTAATAATAAAAAAAGAAAAACATGTTGATTATATCCAATTTCGAGGCACCAATCATTTTAGTTCATCATGAGTAGAGACACTATTGCTGAGATAATAACTTCTATACGAAATGCGGATATGGATAGAAAAAGAGTTGTTCGCATAGCATCTACTAATATTTCCGAAAATATTGTTAAAATACTTTTCCGAGAAGGTTTTATCGAAAACGTGAGAAAACACCGAGAAAAAAACAACTCTTTTTTGGTTCTAACCCTGCGTCACAGGAGGAATAGGAAAAGACCCTATAGAAATTTTTTAAATTTGAAACGGATCAGTCGACCCGGTTTACGAATCTATTCTAACTCTCAACGAATTCCTAGAATTTTAGGCGGAATGGGAATTGTGATTCTTTCTACTTCTCGAGGTATAATAACAGACCGCGAAGCTCGACTAGAAGGAATCGGCGGAGAAATTTTGTGTTATATATGGTAATCCTTTTAATACCCAAATGGGATCCGAAAACTCTTCCTATTTGTAAAAAAGGGAAGGGTGAGGATATTGATATTGTTTATCCTCCATTAGTTGATACTTCAAGGGGGCTTTGCCTGGAATGAAAGAACAAAAATGGATTCATGAAGGTTTAATTACTGAATCGCTTCCCAACGGGATGTTCCGGGTTCGATTAGATAACGAGGATCTGATTCTAGGGTATGTTTCAGGAAAGATCCGACGTAGTTTTATACGGATACTGCCAGGAGATAAAGTAAAAGTTGAAGTAAGTCGTTATGATTCAACCAGAGGGCGTATAATTTATCGACTCCGAAACAAGGATTCAAAAGATTAAGTGGGTTTTATTCAATACAACTCGAAATTCAAAATTTCAAGAAACTTATTTTCTACCAAGAAATACATTGAGAATTAAGATTGAGGAATGAAAAATATGAAAATAAGAGCTTCTGTTCGTAAAATTTGTGAAAAATGTCGACTAATCCGCAGACGGGGGCGCATTATAGTAATTTGTTCTAACCCGAGACATAAACAAAGACAAGGATAATCAGACTTGCTAAAGGACTCAGTGTACAGGAATCTGTTTTGATGTGAAATGGATATATCCA